TTTTTTTTATTTAAAATTTCACTATTTCAATTTAAAATTTTATTTTTAAATTGAAATAGAAATGAAAAATATCTTCATTTCGAAATTCTCTTGGATTTTAGTTGAGTAATGTATTCTATGAATAATAAATATATATGAAGAATACTCTTTCAATCAAAGAAATATTTCAATTATTTCCGTGTTCGTATTTTGAAAGTAAAAAAAGTAAAAGGAATACAAATGGTAGGAAATTTATTCCAACTGAATTCTTCATAAATTTTCTATTTCGATGAACTGACTCTTACCAAAGTTAGATATGGACCATGAGGAAGAACGGAACTTTTTTTTATTTTGTTTACCTCTTTACTGTTCAAAGATCAAAGAGAAAACAATTCGGTTATTCCATTACGTGGATACACATTGGGAAACAACATAGTAGTTGTCCAATGAGATACTGCACATCCTAAAATATTGTCTTGGGCGAGTCACATATTGCGCCGCTTGTTTTAGTTTGACTATTTTAGAAATTTTATTTTTGTTTTGCTTGTTTTATTGAACCCATTTCATATCATGGTTCAAACGTTAAAAGTCGACGGGTTTTACTAATCCTTTTCGAAATCCGAAGAAGTCATTGATTCTTTCGATCGGGATTCATATTGAAAATAATCAGAAATCTAGGAATTCTAATCGTAAAAGTCGCTTTCGATTATTTCAAATTAATTTAATTGAAATCAACACAAATTAAATACAAATAGATAAAGCAAAGAAATAGAATTGGGATACTATATAATATACATTATCACTATATATATTATATATAGTGATAATGTATATTATATAGAAAAGGAATATGATGATACTATTGTAGATTGATCTATATTAATCTATATTAAATTAACCCGCATTACAATACAACTTTATACACTACAATAACAATACTAGATAGTATGGTAGAAAGAAATATCTGAATCTTTCTACCATACTATCGTATCTCATAGAATACGACTGATTCTAGTCTGCCCATTTCATTTAAGACGCGAAATTTTTATCCTTTTCTTCTCTGCAATTATTGATAAGAAATAAAAAATCAAGTTTAATTCAAATTAATCACCTTGGCTGACTGTTTTTACGTATATTATAAGTAAAAAAGCAGTAGGAACTAGAATAAACAGTGCAGTAGCAATAAATGCGAGAATATTTACTTCCATAATCTCATTGTTTAATTTTTCTTTAATTCGCAATAACTCGGGAGTTAATCCCATAGAGATAATAAATCTTTCGCCTGTAAATTCAATGGGATGCATTACATCTCGATGATATCGAATCGGATCAATATCATGAATAACAATATCGGAGCTATCAAATCGATTCATCGTCAAGAATTGAATAGTATAACATAGGATGATCTTTTATCCATACTGAACTCAAAATTTGATTCCCGATACAATCAATAATTCCTTTATTTATTTATCATTCTTTTCCATTCTTTCTTTTCTATAACCTACCGCCCTCTTTGTACAATCATCTGATGAAGTATCATCTAACCGCCTTTCCACTTACCATTGGTTCTAAACAAACCCCAACAAACAATAGAAGCTCAATGAAAAAAAAGGAAGGAGCTAAGTTATAAACTCCTTTTTTTAATGATCCAATCTTCTTGGAAAACAAAAGAAGTATGATAAAGACGAGTACAAATTCCGGTATAAAAAAATCGAATATTCCATCAAATTAACTATTTTTTTATATATTTATATATAAATTTAAAAAGTTTGTTCTTTCAAGGAAAAACCCTTATAAAATAAAAAAAAAAATTCATTACCTCGCTAATAAAAAAGTGATCCTTCTTTGATCTTTATTTTTTGAATATCCTCTTTCATTGGATTAGTAATGGGACGCATATATCAAAAGTTCAATGCGAAATTTGAATGAGATAGATTATTTCAAATTAGTAAAATTTGAAATTGAGGTTACACAAAATAGGTCCCGAAAAGGATATCCTTTTATTTTAATCTTAAAAAAAAAAGTATTCTATACTATTCTATACACAGTAACTATGTTCAATTTATTTTATATTGTACAAATTCCATTTATGTATGTACTCCCGGGAAACATACAATACTCTACTCTATTTCATATTTCACAGATCGGGAGTAATTGAAAAAGCCAGACCCAGTACAGTACGGTATCCCGTGGAATCCTGAATCTGATGCTAATAATATAATAATTGTACTAATCCACATATGCCTCTCTCCCATCAATCGAATCGGTACTAGTCGAAGAAATGGAAATTCCCCCCTTTGGTTGATGATAAATGTGAAACGAAAAAGAAAAAAAGAAGAGGGATCGCTGTTGGGAATGAAATTATGTTATTTGGACTTCTTTTCACAAAAAATAGAGAGATGAATTGATATAGTTTTTTATTGGATTTGGATTCGTCGGGACTGACGGGGCTCGAACCCGCAGCTTCCGCCTTGACAGGGCGGTGCTCTGACCAATTGAACTACAATCCCAAGTAAATACC